CATTCAATGTGTATTCCTGAATAATCTAATTTTTCAATTATTCAACCATTTCATTTTACCAAGTTCAACGTTAGCCAGATTAGTCAACATTTATATGTTTCGATGCAACAACAAGATGTTATTTGTAACAAGTAGTTTTGTTGGTTGGTTAATTGGTCACATTTTATTCATGAAATGGGTTGGATTGGTATTATTCTGGATACGGCAAAATCATTCGATTCGATCTAATAAGTACCTTGTGTCAGAATTGAGAAATTCTATGGCTCGAATCTTTAGTATTCTCTTATTTATCACCTGTGTCTACTATTTAGGCAGAATGCCGTCGCCTATTGTCACTAAGAAACTGAAAGAAACCTCAGAAACGGAAGAAAGGGGAGAAAGAAAGGAAGAAAGCGATGTAGAAACAACTTACGAAACGAAGAAGACTAAACAGGAACAAGAGGGATCCACCGAACAAGACAAAGATAACCCAGTTTACGAAGATTCTTATCTTGATACCCATCAAGATAATTGGGTATTGGGAAAACTTAAAGAAGAGAAAAATGAAAAAACTTATTTCTGGTTTGAAAAACCTATTGTCACTTTTCTTTTCGATTATAAACGATGGAATCGCCCGTTGAGATATATAAAAAATGATCGATTTGAAAATGCTGTACGAAACGAAATGTCACAATATTTTTTTTATATATGCCCAAGTGATGGAAAACAAATAATATCTTTTACATATCCGCCCAGTTTATCGACTTTTTCAGAAATGATAGAACGGAAAATTTCTTTGTACACGACAGAAAAACTATCTTACGAGAACCTGTATAATTATTGGGTTTATACCAATAAACAAAAAAAATACAACTTAAACAATGAATTGATAAGTCGAATAAAAATTCTAGAACTAGAAAAAGAGAAAGGATCTCTTGCTTTAGATATGCTAGAAAAAAGGACTAGATTATGCGATGATGAAAATGAACAAGAATACTTGCCAAAAATGTATGATCCTTTTTTGAACGGACCTCATCGAGGAACAATAAAAAAATTTGATTCACGTGCAATCATGAATAATTTAATAACTTCAACAAAAGATACCGTAGAAATGTTTTTGATAAATAAGATTCATGGTCTATTTCATAAAGATTCTAGAGAATTTGAATATCAAAAGAATAAGTTTGACTTTGGCGGGGAATTTTTATTGAATTCCATTGGGTTAACCTCAATCGAAAAATTTTCTTTTAAACGCGCGCAAGGAATTGATTCAGAAAGTCAAGCAAAATCTTTGAAATTTGTATTCGATATAATTACAACCGATCCAAACGATCTAACAAGAATTAGAAAGAAATCCATTGGAATGGAAGAAATAAGTAAAAAGGTTTCTCGGTGGTCATACAAATTGACAGACGATTTGGAAGAAGAGGAAGAAGAAGATGAAGAAGAATCGGCGGAGGATCCTGAAATTCGTTCAAGAAAAGGCAAACGCGTGGTAATTTATACTGATAATGATCAAAGTACTAATTCCAGGGCTAGTAATAATACTACTAGTAATACTAACACTAGTGATGAAGAAGAGGAGGTGGCTTTGATACGTTATTCACAACAATCAGATTTTCACCGCGGTATAATCAAAGGATCCATGCGTGCTCAAAGACGTAAAACAGTTACTTGGGAAATATTTCAAGCAAATGTACATTCTCCACTTTTTTTGGATCGAATAGACAAAACATTTTTTTTTTCGTTTTTTGATATCTCTGAAACGATTAATCTAGTTTTTAGGAATTGGGTAGGGGAAACCCCAGAATTGCAAATTTCTTATTTTGATGAGGAGGAAGAGACAAAAGAAAAGGAGAAAACAAATGAAGAGAAAGAAGAGGAAAATGAACGAATAGCAATATCAGAAGCTTGGGATACTTTTATATTTACTCAAGCAATAAGGGGTTTCATGTTAGTAACCCAATCTTTTCTTAGAAAATACGTTATATTGCCCTTATTGATAATAGCTAAAAATATTGGACGTATGTTATTATTGCAATTCCCAGAGTGGTACGAGGATTTGAAGGAATGGAATAGAGAAATGCATGTTAAATGTACCTATAATGGTGTTCAATTATCAGAAACAGAATTTCCCCAAAATTGGTTAACAGATGGTATTCAAATAAAGATTCTATTTCCTTTCTGTCTGAAACCTTGGCGAAGATCTAAGATACGATCTCATCATAGAGATCAGCAAATGACTAAAAAAGAGAAAAAAGATAATTTTTGTTTTTTAACAGTCTGGGGAAGGGAAGCAGAACTACCTTTTGGGTCTCCCCGAAAACGACCTTCTTTCTTTGAACCCATTTTAAAAGAACTCGAAAAAAAAATGATAAAAGTGAAAAAGAAAATTTTTCAAGTTATAAGGGTTTTCAAAGAAAGAAAAAAGCGGTTTCTAAAAGTTTCAAAAGAAAAAACAAGGTGGGTCGCCAAAATAGTTCTAGTTATAAACCTAATAATGAAAGAACTTGAAAAAAGAAACCCCTTTTTCTTGTTGAAATTGAGGAAGGTGGAAGTATATGAATCGAATGAAAACAGAAAAGATTCCAATATAAATAATAAGATTATCTGCGAATCGACCATTCGCATTCGATCCACGAGTTGTGTAAATGAAAATTATTTACTCACAGAAACAAAAATGAAAGATCTTGCTAATAAGACAACCACAATTAGGACTCAAATAGAAGGAATCACAAAAGACAAGAAAAAAAAAGTTCTAACTTGTGATGATAAAAGATCGGAATCACAGAAGGATTTTTGGCAAAAATGCAAAAGAAAAAATATCCGATTAATATGCAAATCGTATTATTTTATGAAATCCTTCATTGAAAAAATATACACGGATATATTACTATGTATCATTAAGATTCCAAGGATCAATGCACAACTTTTCTTTGAATCAATAAAAAAAATCATCAATAAATCCATTTTCAACGACGAAACGAATCAAGAAGGAATTGAGAACACAAATCAAAATACAATGAACTTTATTTCTACTATAAAAAAGTCGTTTTCTAATACTAACATTAATAATAATTCTAATATTTATTGTGACTTATCTTCCTTGTCTCAAGCGTATGTATTTTACAAATTATCACAAAATCAATTACTTAACAAGTATCATTTGAGATCTGTACTTCAACATCACGGCACCTATTCTTTTCTTAAGGATATAATCAAGAATTATTGTACGACACGAGGAATATTTTATTCCAAATCAAGACATAAGAAAATTGATAAGTATGGAATGAATAAATGGAAAATTTGGTTAAGGGGTCATTATCAATACAATTTATCTCAGACTAAGTGGTCTCACTTAGTAGCGAAAAAGTGGCGAAATAGAGTCAATCAATGTCGTATGATTCAAAAGAAAAACTCAATGAAATTGGATTTATATAAAAAAGAAAAAGACCAATTAATTCATTACATGAAACAAAATTACTATGCGGTGGATTCGTTGATGAGTCAAAAAGTCAAATTGAAAAAGCATTACGGATATGATCTTTTATCATATAAATATTTAAATTATGTGGATAGTAAGGACTCTTATATTTATGGATCAGCATTACAAGTAGAGGACAAAAAAATTCCATATAATTTCAATACACCGAAACCCGAATCATTTTATGGATTGATAAGTATAGCTATTAGTTATTATTTAGAAAAAGGATCTATTATTGATACAGACAAAAATATGGATAGAAAAATTTTTGATTGGAGAATTCTCCATTTCTGTATTAGAAGTCATATCGATATTGAGACCTGGACCAATACGCATATCGACACCAAGATTCATCAAAATGCTAAAACTAAAAATTCTCAAAAATTTGAAAAAAAAGATCTTTTTTCTTTTACGATTCATCATAAAATCAACCCATCCAATAAAAAAAAATTCTTTTTTGATTGGATGGGAATGAATCAAGAAAAGTTATATCGTACCATATCAAATATAGAACCTTGGTTTTTCCCAGAATTTGTGCTACTTTTTGATGCGTATAAGATTAAACCGTGGATCATACCAATCAAATTACTCATTTTGAATTTCTGTGAAAATATTAGTCAAAGTGAAAAGATCGACGTAAATAAAAAAAAAAATCTTCCTATATTAACTAATAAAAAAGCATATCTTGAATTAGAAAATTCCAACCAAAAAAAAAACGAACAACAAGGTCAAGGAGATCTTGTATCAGATCTACAAAAACAAAAAGAAAAGAAAGATGTAAAAGAAGATTACACGGGAGCAGACATTAAAAAGGGTAGAAAGAAAAAACAATCCAAGAGCAAAAAAGAAGCAGAACTCAATTTTTTCCTAAAAAAATATTTTCTTTTTCAATTAAGATGGGATGACCCCTTGAGTCAAAGAATGATCAATAATATCAAGGTATATTGTCTTCTACTTAGACTGATAGATCCAAAGGAAATTGCTATATCCTCAATTCAAAGAGGAGAAATGCATCCGTATGTAATGTTGATTCAAAAAGACCTAACTCTTACAGAATTGATAAAAAGGGGAATATTTATTATCGAACCAATTCGTCTATCTATGAAAAGAGATAGAAAATATATTATATATCAAACTGTAGGTATTTCATTGGTTGATAAGAATAAGCACCAAATTTTTGAAAAATGCATAATAAAAAATGGATATGTTGATAAAAAGAATTTTGATGGATCCGTTGCACGACACAGCAATACGCTTATGAATAGAAACAAAAATCATTATGATTTCCTTGTTCCTGAAAATATTCTATCCCCCAGATGTCGTAGAGAATTGAGAATTCTAATTTGTTTCAATTCCCGGAATTGGAATGTTGTGGATAATAGAAATTCAATATTTTGCAATCAAAACAACATAAAAAACTGTGGACAATTTTTGAACGAGGAAAAGCATCTTAATACAGATGCAAAAAAATTCATTAAATTCAAATTGTTTATTTGGCCCAATTATCGATTAGAAGATTTAGCTTGTATGAATCGTTACTGGTTTGATACCAATAATGGCAGTCGTTTCAGTATGTCAAGAATACATATGTATCCACGGTTCAGAATCACTTAATAGTATATTTCCTATATATCTATTGCAGAAGATATTTGGTAAATAAAAGCCGAAAAATATATGCATACGCTATGTTACATTCTGGTACATGATACCGATTTAATTACGTATCCATTGGATCTAGTAAGAAATCGACAGAATCCTCTTTTTAGGTAAAAAAAAATTATTCTCTTCCCTGAATGCATAAATGTATCATCCCTTTCTATCCAAATCAAATTCCAAATCAAATTCCAAATCAAATTTGGAATTTGATTTGGATAAAATAAAAAAAAAAAAATATATATTGTATATGAAGAAATCAAAAATTTTTGTGTATCTAGATTCAAATAACTGGAAATAACTGATATAATAATAATTAAATTATTATTTTTCCTGATCGGTCAAATCCACGAAAAAAATAGAAAAACTTGTTTTTATGGTAAAAAATTCATTCATCTCAGCTATTCGACAAGAAAAAGAAAAAAACTGCGGATCTGTTGAATTTCAAGTATTCAGTTTCACCGATAAGATACGGAGACTTACTTCACATTTGGAATTACATAAAAGAGATTTTTTGTCGCAAAGAGGTCTACGAAAAATTCTGGGAAAACGTCAACGGCTGCTAGATTATTTGTCAAAGAAAAATAGAATACGTTATAAGAAATTGATTGGTCAGTTGGGTATTCGGGAGTCAAAAACTCGTTAATTTTAAGATTGGTTTGGATTTTGTTCTTTAGTTATTAGTTAATAGTAGTTATTAGATTTTTCATTTTGATGAACCTCATTTTGATAAATTCATGGAATAATGAATTAAGGAAAAAAAGATATGACTGTACCGGCTATAAGAAAAGATCTCATGATAGTTAATATGGGTCCTCACCACCCATCAATGCATGGTGTTCTTAGACTGATCGTTACTCTCGATGGTGAAGATGTTATTGACTGTGAACCCGTATTGGGTTATTTACACAGAGGGATGGAAAAAATAGCGGAAAATCGAACAATTATACAATATTTGCCTTATGTAACACGGTGGGATTATTTAGCCACTATGTTCACAGAAGCAATAACAGTAAATGCACCAGAACGATTGGAAAGTGTTCAAGTACCTAAAAGAGCCACTTACATTAGAGTAATTATGCTAGAACTGAGTCGTATAGCTTCTCATTTGTTATGGCTTGGACCTTTTATGGCGGATATCGGTGCACAGACTCCCTTTTTCTATATTTTCAGAGAAAGGGAATTGTTATATGATCTATTCGAAGCCGCTACAGGTATGCGAATGATGCATAATTATTTCCGTATTGGGGGAGTTGCTGCCGATCTACCTTATGGTTGGATAGATAAATGTTTGGATTTCTGCGATTATTCTTTAACAGGAATTGTTGAATATCAAAAACTTATTACGCGGAATCCTATTTTTTTTGAACGAGTTGAAAGAGTGGGCATTATTGGTGGAGAGGAAGCAATAAATTGGGGTTTATCAGGACCGATGCTACGAGCTTCTGGAATCCAATGGGATCTTCGTAAAGTTGATCATTATGAGTGTTATAATAAATTCGATTGGGAAGTCCAATGGCAAAAAGAAGGAGATTCACTAGCTCGTTATTTAGTACGAATCGGTGAAATGAAGGAATCTATAAAAATTATTCAACAGGCTCTAAAAGGAATTCCCGGAGGACCCTATGAGAATTTAGAAGTTCGACGCTTTGATAGAGCAAAAAATCCCGAATGGAATAATTTAGAATATAGATTTATTACTAAAAAACTTTCACCCAATTTTGAATTGTCGAAACAAGAACTTTATGTGAGAGTAGAAGCCCCAAAGGGGGAATTAGGAATTTATTTGATAGGAGATAGTAGTGTTTTCCCCTGGAGATGGAAAATTCGTCCACCCGGTTTCATCAATTTGCAAATTCTCCCTCAACTAGTTAAAAGAATGAAATTGGCTGATATCATGACGATACTAGGTAGTATAGATATCATTATGGGAGAAGTTGATCGTTGAAATGATAATTGATACAACAGAAGTAGAAGTACAAGCTATCAATTCTTTTTCTAGATCGGAATCCTTAAAAGAAGTCTATGGACTCATATGGATCTTTGTTCTTATTTTCACCCTTCTATTGGGAATCACAATAGGGGTACTAGTAATTGTGTGGTTAGAAAGAGAAATATCCGCAGCAATACAACAACGTATTGGGCCTGAATATGCCGGCCCCTTAGGAATTCTTCAAGCTCTAGCGGACGGGACAAAATTACTTTTTAAAGAGGACCTCCTCCCATCCAGAGGAGATATTCGTTTGTTCAGCGTGGGGCCGTCTATAGCGGTCATATCAGTTCTACTAAGTTATTTAGTAATTCCCTTTGGATATCACCTTGTTTTGGCCGATCTCAGTATAGGTGTTTTTTTATGGATCTCCATTTCAAGTATTGCTCCTATTGGACTTCTTATGTCAGGATATGGGTCGAATAATAAATATTCCTTTTCAGGTGGTCTACGGGCTGCTGCTCAATCTATTAGTTATGAAATACCATTAACTCTCTGTGTGTTATCAATATCTCTACGTGTGATTCGTTGGAACATGATTATTTTCCCTCCTCTCTAGAAATAAAGTAAAGAGGTTGAATATATTGAATGGATATTTTCATTTTTTATTCATCATTAGGGTTGATGAGTTAAGCTAGATAGTTATATGAGTAAAATCAAACTGCTTAGAAATTTGCAGTAAGAAGATAAAATCTCGTTCCCTATGTACAAGAATATAAACATAAGCAGTGTAAACTGTTTACCCCAAGATTAAGATTCTTTGACTCATTATCATATCTTGAAGCGGGTACAAAAGATCAACTGTATGGGGTTTCCACTACTATCTTGTATGTATTACCATACCCGGGATCAATCAAAAATCAGTGGACAGTTAGGAACACCAAGGTACACAAAAGATTAGTAATGGAGATAACGTAAGGTATCAAAAAAGGGTATTTTTGCGGAAAACTGTGGATAAAACGAATCATAATGAGGACTTTAAGTTGGTAGAAATGACCAAGCAGTACTTCCCCATGATTCCGATCTAGAGTATGCTCCTATTCACTGATTAAAGAAATGACTATCAAAAACGAATTAATCCTTTATTGTAATTGTATTGTTTTTCAGAGTACTCCCTCCTCTGAGAAAGAAGAACAGGAACAAAAGAAATGAAATGCAAAAATAGAATGAGAAAAATGAAAAATAATAAATAAAGATCTTTATTTATTATTTCTTTTCCCCACCCATATCTATACATACATATGGAATTCTTATCATGAATTTGGAATTAATGCCCAATTCTTTCTAATTCTTTCTTTATACTTTATAGTTTTTCTTTATAGTTATAGTTATTGATAGAACATATTTATTGATATAACGAGTATTTTATTGAAGGATTAAGTTATTACCGAACAAAGAGAAATTGAAATTCTAAAGGATAAGATCAATTCGGAAGCACCCTTTTTTTATTCTAGCAGACGGAATTTCATTGGTCTAATTTTGGACTCCCGATGTATATTTATTCTATTTACTATCTAAAGATAGTTATAATACCGAACAAGTCCTTACATCTATTTGTGACCATAGAGGAGCCGTATGAAGCTGAGGTCTCATGTACGGTTTTGAAATAGCGATGCGAACAGTGATGTTATTATCGACTATGATTATCTAATAGTTCAAGTACAGTTGATATAGTTGAGGCGCAGTCAAAATATGGTTTTTGGGGGTGGAATCTTTGGCGTCAGCCTATAGGGTTTATTGTTTTTCTAATTTCTTCTCTAGCAGAATGTGAGAGATTACCCTTTGATTTACCAGAAGCAGAGGAGGAATTAGTAGCAGGTTATCAAACGGAATATTCAGGTATCAAATACGCTCTATTTTACCTTGCTTCTTACCTAAATTTATTAGTTTCTTCATTATTTATAACAGTTCTTTACTTAGGCGGGTGGAATTTCTCTATTCCGTACATATCCATTCCTGAACTTTTCGGAATAAATAAAATGGCTGGAGTCTTTGGAATGACAATTGGTATATTTATTACATTAGCTAAAGCTTATTTGTTTCTGTTCATTCCTATCACAGCAAGATGGACTTTACCTAGGATGAGAATGGACCAGCTATTAAATCTTGGATGGAAATTTCTTTTACCTATTTCTTTGGGTAATCTATTATTGACAACTTCTTCCCAACTTGTTTCACTATAAATAACAGAATAGGATAACGATATTCCAGATTCATAAACGATCTCAAACAAGAGAAAGAAACATCAATTTATTCACGGAGATCCACAATATGTTCCCTATGGTGACCGGGTTCATAAATTATGGCCAACAAACAATACGAGCTGCAAGGTACATTGGTCAAAGTTTCATAATTACCCTATCCCATACAAACCGTTTACCTGTAACTATTCAATATCCTTATGAAAAATCGATCACATCAGAACGTTTCCGTGGTCGAATCCACTTTGAATTTGATAAATGTATTGCTTGTGAAGTATGTGTTCGTGTATGTCCCATAGATCTACCCGTTGTTGATTGGAGATTTGAAAAAGATATTAAAAAGAAACAATTGCTTAATTATAGTATTGATTTTGGGGTCTGTATATTTTGTGGTAACTGTGTCGAGTATTGTCCAACAAACTGTTTATCGATGACTGAAGAATATGAACTTTCCACTTATGATCGTCACGAATTGAATTATAATCAAATTGCTTTGGGTCGGTTACCAATGTCAGTAATTGGAGATTACACAATTCAAACAGTTATGAATTCGACTCAAATCAAAATGGAAAAAGATAAACCCCTTGATTCAAGAACGATTACCGATTACTAAGATTTTCTTTTGAAATATTTGAGATAAAGGAGCCAAGTCTCTTTTATTTTGGTTGGTCGGAAACTACAAAACAAATAATAACTAATAACTATTGATTGTTGAGAATTACTCTTTGATTTAAAGCGAGAATATGTTTTCGTGATGATTTCTAAATATAAAATTCCAACTATTCTTTTCTTTTTTCTTTCAGATAAAAAAGAGTATTATTGGCCAATAACTTTATCTATATCTACGTTAATCCATATTAAGCTTTAATTCAATTAGGAACCCATCATATACAAGAAAAAAATAAGGGTAACACCCTTCTCTTTCCTGGACTATTTAGTAAGGTCATGAAATATTTCGACTTATTTATCTGTTATACATAATGGATTTACCTGGACCAATACACGATATACTTGTAGTGTTTCTGGGATCATTTCTTATATTAGGAAGTCTAGGAGTAGTATTATTTACCAATCCAATTTATTCCGCCTTTTCATTGGGATTGGTTCTTGTTTGTATATCCTTATTCTATATTCCATCAAACTCCTATTTTGTAGCTGCCGCACAGCTCCTTATTTATGTGGGAGCCATAAATGTCTTAATCATATTTGCTGTTATGTTCATGAATGGTTCAGAATATTCCAACGATTCCTATCTTTGGACTGTTGGAGATGGGGTCACTTCACTGGTTTGTACAAGTATTCTTTTTTCATTAATTACTACTATCCCAGATACGTCATGGTACGGAATTATTTGGACTACAAGATCAAACCAGATTATAGAGCAGGACCTTCTAAGTAACGTTCAACAAATTGGAATTCATTTATCAACAGATTTTTATCTTCCGTTTGAACTCATTTCTATAATTCTTTTAGTTTCTTTGATAGGCGCAATTACTATGGCTCGTCAATAATAAATACTTAGAATTAATAAAATTATTAGAAATTCAAAATCAAATGAAAAAGGGAAAGTTTTTAGTTTAATCTACTGTAAGTACTTCTTTTTTTCTGTAATTGCTCGATTCTAGTCAATCAAATCGGTTGAATTGTTGTTCATATTGAAATGAATCGGGGTTCATGAGGAGTTAGTCAATGATGTTCGAACATGTACTTTTTTTTAGTGTCTATTTATTTTCGATCGGTATCTATGGATTGATCACAAGTCGAAATATGGTTCGAGCACTTATGTGTCTTGAGCTTATACTAAATTCGGTTAATATTAATCTCGTAACATTTTCTGATATATTTGATAGTCGCCAATTAAAAGGAGACATTTTCTCAATCTTTGTTATAGCCATTGCGGCGGCGGAAGCAGCTATTGGGCTAGCTATTGTTTCATCGATCTATCGTAACAGAAAATCAACTCGTATCAATCAATCTAATTTGTTGAATAATTAGTCATAACTATCATATAAATAAAGACATAATATATAATATATATAAATTTTATAATATATATAATATATAAATATAAAAATATATAAAAAAAATATATAAAAAATTTTATTTTAATTATTTCATTTTTTTTTTTTATTTATAGTAATATGTATAGTAATGTGGAAATATATTACTATTGATATTGAAATATTGACGATCCGTTGGCCAATGTGAAGTCTCACGTGTGACTTGTATGATCATGGTTGTTGAAACGTAAATCAAAGTCTCTTGGTCTTTTCTCATGAACAGATTTAGAAAAATATTAATTCTTAAGATTTTTTTGATAAACCACCGATTCGTCTGGTGTCTACAATATCAATTATATAATTCATTTACTACTGATTTTACTTTACCAGATCGAAATTTTTTATGTTCAAAACTGGAATTTATAGACCCAATGTCACATTCAGTAAAAATTTATGATACATGTATAGGGTGTACTCAATGTGTACGAGCCTGCCCCACAGATGTATTGGAAATGATACCTTGGGACGGGTGTAAAGCTAAGCAAATTGCTTCCGCGCCAAGAACCGAGGACTGTGTAGGTTGTAAGAGATGTGAATCCGCCTGTCCAACAGATTTTTTGAGTGTCCGTGTTTATTTATGGCATGAAACAACTCGCAGCATGGGTCTATCTTATTGATACGTTATAAAAAACTCCACTTGAATCATTTGATTCCTTTTTACCGACAAAAGCCCGTACTCGATAAAATATATTATTCCGAGCACGGGTTTTTGGCCAAAACGTATCTTGTCTTTATCACGAGTTATTTCCCTTGGTTAACAATACTTGTAGTTTTGCCGATATTCGCGGGTTCTTCAATTTTCTTTCTCCCTCATAGGGGGAATAAAGTCTTTAGGTGGTATACTAAATGTATTTGTATGGCAGAACTCCTTCTAACAACCTATGTATTCTGTTATCATTTCCAATTGGATGATCCGTTAATTCAATTAGAGGAGGATTCTAAATGGATAAATATTTTTGATTTTCACTGGAGACTGGGAATCGATGGACTTTCCATAGGACCTATTTTACTGACCGGATTTATCACTACTTTGGCTACTTTAGCAGCTTGGCCGGTTACTAGAAATTCGCGATTGTTCTATTTCCTGATGTTAGCAATGTACAGCGGTCAAATAGGATTATTTTCTTCTAGAGACCTTTTATTTTTTTTTATCATGTGGGAGTTAGAATTAATTCCTGTTTACTTACTTTTATCCATGTGGGGAGGAAAGAAACGTTTGTACTCGGCTACAAAGTTTATTTTGTACACTGCGGGGGGTTCCATTTTTCTCTTAATAGGAGTTCTAGGTATGGGTTTATATGGTTCCAATGAACCGACATTGGATTTTGAAAGATTAGCTAATCAGTCATATCCTGTGACATTTGAAATAATATTATATTTGGGTTTTCTTATTGCTTATGCCGTCAAATCACCGATTATACCCCTACATACATGGCTACCAGATACCCATGGAGAAGCACATTACAGTACATGTATGCTTCTAGCTGGAATCTTATTAAAAATGGGAGCATATGGATTGATTCGGATCAATATGGAATTATTACCGCACGCCCATTCTATATTTTGTCCCTGGTTGGTGATAGTAGGGACAATGCAAATAATTTATGCAGCTTCAACCTCGTTCGGTCAACGCAATTTTAAAAAGAGAATAGCCTATTCTTCCGTATCTCACATGGGTTTCACAATTATAGGAATTGGTTCTATAACCGACATGGGACTCAACGGAGCCATTTTACAAATACTCTCTCATGGATTTATTGGTGCTGCACTTTTTTTCTTGGTGGGAACGAGTTGTGATAGAATACGTCTTGTTTATCTAGACGAAATGGGGGGGGTATCCATCCCAATGCCAAAAATATTTACCATGTTTAGTAGTTTCTCGATGGCTTCTCTTGCATTGCCAGGAATGAGTGGTTTTGTTGCGGAATCAGTAGTATTTTTTGGAATAATTACCAGCCAAAAATATCTTTTAATGCCCAAAATGCTAATTACCTTTGTAATGGCAATTGGAATGATATTAACTCCTATTTATTTATTATCTATGTTACGTCAGATGTTCTATGGATACAAATTATTCAATGTTCCAAATTCCAATTTTTTTGATTCTGGGCCACGAGAACTATTTGTTTCAATCTGTATCTTTTTACCCGTAATAGGAATTGGTATTTATCCGGATTTCGTTCTCTCGCTATCAGTTGACAAAGTGCAAGCTATCCTATCTAATTATTTTTATAGATAGTTTTGTTTTCATTAATGAGACAGAAAGCAAAGTCTTATAATTTTGAATTTGATTTTAAGATTTTTGAAATCATTCGCTGTACAACACAAAAAAATAAAGTGAATTAGAATTGTAATAAGATGTATCCCAAGTTTTTGAGAACCATTTGAATGATTTCTTGAGTCAAATGGTTCTCAAAAACTCGCACAAAATTTCGTTATATATGGGACGATGTTCTTATGTATTCCTCATGGAATTTATTCAATTAGATATTAATGTGAATGAACCATAACTATGTAGACCTATTCCTAATAGATTGATCCCGAAATAGCATATCCAAATTATAAGAAATCCTATAGAAGCTACAAGTGCCGAATTCGTACCTTGCAAACTTTGATTTGTTCTAGTATGTGAATAAATCGCGAATATGGTCCAAGTAATAAATGCCCAAGTTTCCTTGGGGTCCCAATTCCAATAAGATCCCCATGCCTCATTAGCCCATACTGCTCCAGAAAGAATACCTATGGTTAAAAAGGTAAACCCTAAACTAATGACACGATAACTCCAATAATCCAAACGCTGAGTTAATTGATATTTGTAATAATTTCGAAATGAAAGAAAAGAAGTGTGTTTAAAAACACTTCTTTTTTCGTTCAAGTATTCGATCTTGCCAAAGAAAAATGACTGAATTTTCAAATTTTTGCTTTTACAAAAAATATCGATGTTTTTTCGAAATGTAATGACTAAAAAAGCGACTGAAAATAACGACCCGCATAAAAGAGCTGCATAGCTCAATAACATCATACTTACGTGCATCATTAACCACTGAGATTGTAGGGCAGGTACAAATATTGCCGATTGATGCATTTCACTTGAAAGACCCGATGTGGCGAAACCTTGGGTAAAAATGGCACTTGGCGCGGTTATTACACTTAAATCATTTTTATGATTCCATATCTTGGAAATCATATGAATAATGGAAAAACTCCACGAAAGGAAGATTAATGACTCGTATAAATTACTTAATGGAAAATGTCTCGAAGAAATCCAACGAGTAACTAATAATCCTGTTATAGATAAAAAAGTAGCGATCATTCCCTTTTCCGATGAATCACGTAACCCTATGATTTCGTGGACTAATAAGGTTATCAAATGAATCGTAATCACAATTGAAATGATCGAAAAAGAAAGATGAGTTAATATATGTTCTAAAGTCGCAAATATCATACATAAAAAAGGTCCCATTACAGAATTGAAATCGGGAATTAAATACATTATAGGATTCATTGTATCTCTTTTTGAGTATGCCGCCACTCGGACTCGAACCGAGATGCTCTAGCACTGCTTCCTAAGAGCAGCGTGTCTACCAATTTCACCATAGCGGCTTGCTTGAAATAATAATAGTCAATTCATGTTGAATTGTCTAGATCTAGATTCAAGGATTCAATATAGTTTAGTAAACATTAGAACGGATGAATAAGAGCTCCTTTAAACTCAATTCATTTTCAATAATTCTTGGTTAGTGTCATTGTAGGTTCAGTTTTAACAGTCAACTTTTACGCACTATATATATACTAAGTTCTCCCGGAACAATTGGAACTTGAAAGTTTTGTTTTCCATCGAGATAGAGACTAAGATAAGAATTGCCCCCTTCTTCTATTTTTTCTTTATTTATTTTGAATTCGTGAAATCAGATAAATGAAAAACAAATCGTCAAAAAGATTTATTTTCTCACTTAACAAAATGAAATAAATAGGATTTCATATGTATCACATTTAAATTACTAAATTAAAGGAATTTTTCTAACAATTTCGATACTTTCTTAGTATCATTAAGTATTAATTAACTATTAATAATACTCTTTGTTCTTTGTTGTGTACATAATTTCTAATTTATGATAATATCAAACCAATTAGGTCTTGAGTTAGGCATATACTAAAACAAAAGAGTTTTTATATCCATCACAATTTCATTTTCTTTTCCCAATAGAAAAATCTTTCTTTTTTCTATTGGGAAAAGAAAATGAAAATAATAATAATAATGCTTAGAACCAGCAGACAGATAAATTCGTATTCTACATATTATAGCAGCTAGTTCTAACTAATCTTGAGGAGTTCAATACATTAGTTAATGGGAATTATTCCTATTCCTAAATTGGAAGTTCTTTGAGCCATGGAAATTCAGATTATTCCAAGATTTTCTTACTTGTTTGTCGCACAAAAAAACTTTTTGAATCTCCGGTAGAAACTGACTTTGCTAAAGAAAAAGCTTTTATGGCAGCTAAATATCCCTTTTTCTTCCAAATATTTCTACGAATACGTTTTTTTAATATAGAAGTACGTTTTTTTGGAACTGCCATTCAAAAAAAAGTTACTCATTTTTATTGTTGTATGTGAAAGACATGTATTGCTCAAAATGGATTGTTCTTTTTAGTCATTTTCTATACTTAATTCCGTCGATAATCGTTTTTTCTTAACATACAATACAAATGTATTATTTATATATGAATATATACATGCATGTCGCGTATAACACACTAAGGAAAAATAGAGGAAAAGAAGGGAAAATTAGAAAAGGAATTTTTATGACTATTAGTTCTAATTGAATAAGCTCATAGTGCCGTGTCTATAATTTAAGTTCAAACTTTAACTACAACTAGTAGTTAATATGTTAAACAAGACATTCCATTACCTAAGAAGGGGAACTCATTAGTTTTTTAAAAATTAAGTTCTACACGAAGTAGGGGGTATTATAAGATTTCTGATACTTTCTTATTGGATTGGAATCCAATCAATCAGTTCCGCAATGAGTTAGATAATTACTACAAAAAAATTCACTAGAATAATTAGGTCTTTTTTTTTTTTTTGTTGATTTATTAATGCATACTATAATCTATATTATACTGTTTTGGTATAATTGTTTTTACTTACTATACTATAGTATATGATATGGTTACTTACTATACTATAGTATATGATATGGTTACATATTGCCAGAATAGAATGGTAGTATAGTTGTTGTAGAATGATTCAAAATCTCATATTACCATTTTTAATAAATATCTTTTTTTAGTTAATGTTAATAAAGTTAATAACTAAGTAATTACTCTTAGCTAGCTATTTGGTCATATCATTTGACCAACGAATTAGAACTTTTTGAATATTTTCAATATCTGAAAAAAGTGAAAATAATGAAAAATCTAAATATTTGAGGTTTTTCATATCTTTTTTTGTTGATTTTTTTATTGTTCCTTTCAAAAGCGATAAGAATTGGTGAATCGGAAACAATTATAAAAAAAAATGAAAATTTGTTTTTTATGGAACATACATATAAATATGCATGGATAATACCTTTTCTTCCATTTCCAGTTTCTATGTTAATAGGATTTGGACTTCTGCTTATTCCGACAGCAACAAAAAATATTCGTCGTATGTGGGCTTTTCCAAGTGTTTTGATGCTAAGTATAGCTATGGTGTTTTCGGTCAATCTGTCTATTCAGCAAATAAATGGAAATTTTATCTATCAATATCTATGGTCTTGGACTGTCAATAATGATTTTTCTTTAGAGTTCGGACACTTGATCGATCCACTTACTTCTATTATGTCAATATTAATTACTACTGTTGGAATCATGGTTCTTATTTATAGTGACAATTATATGTCTCACGATCAAGGATATTTGAGATTTTTTGCTTATATGAGTTTTTTCAATACTTCTATGTTGGGATTAGTTACTAGTTCCAATTTGATACAAATTTATATTTTTTGGGAACTTGTAGGAATGTGTTCGTATTTATTAATAGGTTTTTGGTTCACACGTCCAATTGCGGCAAGTGCTTGTCAAAAAGCTTTTGTAACCAATCGTATAGGGGATTTTGGTTTATTATTAGGAATTTTAGGACTTTATTGGATAACTGGTAGTTTAGAATTTCGGGATTTGTTCGGAATAGTTAATAACTTAGTTCGTAATAATGGAGTGGATTCTTTATTTGCTACTCTGTGTGCTTCTTTTTTATTTGTCGGTGCAGTTGCTAAATCCGCACAATTCCCTCTTCACATATGGTTACCTGATGCTATGGAAGGACCTACTCCCATTTCGGCTCTTATACATGCTGCTACTATGGTAGCAGCGGGAATTTTTCTTGTAGCTCGGCTTCTTCCTCTTTTCACAGTTATACCTTACATAATGAATCTCATTTCTTTAATAGGCGTAATAACAGTACTATTTGGAGCCACTTTGGCTCTTGCTCAAAGAGACATTAAAAGAAGTTTAGCTTATTCTACAATGTCTCAATTGGGTTATATTATGTTAGCTCTGGGTATAGGTTCTTATCGAGCCGCTTTATTCCATTTGATCACCCATGCCTATTCGAAAGCTTTATTGTTTTTGGGATCCGGATCCATTATTCATTCAATGGAACCCATTGTTGGATATTCACCAGATAAAAGTCAAAATATGGTTCTTATGGGGGGTTTAACAAAATATGTTCCAATTACAAGAATTACTTTTTTATTAGGTACGCTCTCTCTTTGTGGTATTCCACCTCTTGCTTGTTTTTGGTCCAAAGACGAAATTCTTAATGATAGTTGGTTGTATTCACCAATTTTCGCAATAATAGCTTCCTTCACAGCAGGATTAACCGCATTTTATATGTTTCGGATGTATTTACTTACTTTTGATGGACGTTTGCGAATTCATTTTCAAAATTACAGTAGCACTAAAAATACTTCTTTCTATTCAATATCCTTATGGGGAAAAGAAGTACCAAAAGCAGTCAATAGAAATTTACTTTTATCAACAATGAATAATAAGGTATCTTTTTTTTCAAAAGATATATATCGAATTGATGATAATGTAAGAAATAGAGTACGATACTTTAGTACTTACTTTAGAAATAAATACACTTACACCTATCCTCACGAATCGGACAATACTATGTTATTTCTCCTGCTTGTATTGGTACTATTTACTTTATTCATTGGAGCAATCGGAATTAATTTTGACCGAGGAGTAATAGATTTTGATCTATTGTCGAAATGGTTAACTCCGTCCGCGGATTTTTTCCATCCAAATTCGAAGGATTCTTCGGATTGGTATGAGTTTTTGAAAAATGCAGTTTTTTCGGTAAGTATAGCTCTTTTTGGATTATTTGTAGCATCCATTTTATATGGATCTGTTTATTCATCTCTACAGAATTTGGGCTTAGTCAATTCATTTGTGAAGAAGAGCCCCAAGAGAATTCTCTTGGACCAAGTCAAAAATGGTATATACAATTGGTCATATAATCGTGGTTACATAGATATTTTTTATACTAAGATTTTGACTGTGGGTGTAAGAGGATTAGCTGAACTAATTCAGTTTTTTGATAGACATATAATTGATGGAATTACGAACGGGGTCGGTGTTGCTAGTTTCTTTATAGGAGAGGGGATCAAATACATGGGGGGTGGACGGATATCGTCTTATTTATTCTTATATTTATCTTATGTATTAATCTTTTTATTAATTTTTTTATTTTTTCAATTCTAGTTTTCTAGTTTACTTTAAGAAAAGAAAAGTGACAATAGGTTTTTCAAACCAGAAATAAGTTTTTTCATTTTTCTCTTCTTTAAGTTTTCCCAATACCCAATTATCTTGATGGGTATCAAGATAAGAATCTTCGTAAACTGGGTTATCTTTGTCTTGTTCGGTGGATCCCTCTTGTTCCTGTTTAGTCTTCTTCGTTTCGTAAGTTGTTTCTACATCGCTTTCTTCCTTTCTTTCTCCCCTTTCTTCCGTTTCTGAGGTTTCTTTCAGTTTCTTAGTGACAATAGGCGACGGCATTCTGCCTAAATAGTAGACACAGGTGATAAATAAGAGAATACTAAAGATTCGAGCCATAGAATTTCTCAATTCTGACACAAGGTACTTATTAGATCGAATCGAATGATTTTGCCGTATCCAGAATAATACCAATCCAACCCATTTCATGAATAAAATGTGACCAATTAACCAACCAACAAAACTACTTGTTACAAATAACATCTTGTTGTTGCATCGAAACATATAAATGTTGACTAATCTGGCTAACGTTGAACTTGGTAAAATGAAATGGTTGAATAATTGAAAAATTAGATTATTCAGGAATACACATTGAATGCTGAGATTACGCATTGAATTTCTGGTAGTAGATCCATAATAAAAAAAGTTTTTGTGATTGTTCCAGAAGAAATGAAACAAAAGATACGGTAGAACTAGGACAGTTATTGTATGAGGTCTACCCAATGCTAGATGCAGAGGCGCATAATAGATCGATATGAACATCATGAGCTGCCCCGTAATAAAACCAGTTGTTGCTGATACCTCCTTCTCGGTTCCTTCTTCCATAACCCGAGCTCGGAGAAGGAAGAGATAAGAGGGCCCTATGGAGAATGT